CATTTGGAAGGATCTCATCTCATAATTATCGATGACTGTTTCTGTCTCTAGCACGAACACTTGATGAAATGTGGAGGGAAGTGGGATAAATGGCCGATACTACTGGAAGGATTCCTCTTTGGATAATAGGTACTGTAGCTGGTATTCTTGTGATCGGTTTAATAGGTGTTTTCTTTTATGGTTCATATTCCGGATTGGGGTCATCCCTGTAGTACTCGAATGAATTGAGTCCTGTAGATGAAAATGTAAGAACTCAACGGGCACTTTCCCCTAGAATCCGACAAAGAAAGAAGGGAATCCCGTTGAGTTCTTAAGAATCATACCATTTTTTCGTATAACTCAAAAAAGGATTCCCTCTTCTCTTTTGAATTTTGAGTTTGACTCAATTTAGTTTAATATCTCATCAAAATTCAAATTTTTTTGTAAGTTTAGTTAATAAGTTCTACTTAATTATTATTCTACTTACTAATTAATAGTAATTAACGGTTCTATTGTTTTTTATTTGTCCGCTACCCCTTAATACTTATTATACTTATAATATCTCTGACTAAATCAGTCAATCTAAAAAAGATCTGGCAAAAAAGGAAAAAGAGTCAAAAAGGTAGTAAGGGTTCTTGATCCTGTTCTTCAAAGAATCATTACTCTTTCGACACAAGAAAAAGGTGTCCAAATTTACTTTCTTGTGCCGAAGACTAGACTAGCAAGACGCATTTTTTGTTTACCACCGTTATATGTTCTATTATCCGATTACTTCTGTCTAGGATCTAATCCAATTGGATTGTATTTATACTTATACTCTAAAATTCGACTATAAAAATGATACATTTTATGACATTGAAATTTAGGAATAGTACCATAGCCGCATTACCCCGCCGATTCAAAAACTTTTTTTTAATCGACATATTCTGACTAGCAATGCGATACAAAGAATTACCTGCATCCGGGAGAAAGGTAGACAAAGAGTCTAACCCAACAAATAGGTTTTCATAATTTTCATTTTTGTTATCTTTGATCATCCATAATTACGAACAAAATTTGGTTCTTTTTATGAACTTGGTGTCTATAAATCCACAAGTCTAGAAATTCATTTCAGCCAATTGAACCTTCTCAAACTGTTTCTTTTTAAGAACCAAAAATATTTGTGAAAAAATAACAGATGCCAAGAATAACAAAAGTCCTTGGGCACGTAATGGGTCTTGAAGTACTATTTCTGCATCTCCCTGACCGAATCCGCCGACATTAGGATTACTTGTTAATGGTTGATCCAATTTGACAGATTCACCCTCTGAAACAAGAAGTTCTGGTCCTGGGGGTATAATATTAACTACTTGCCGCCCATCCGCATTTGTTATGTTTATTTCATATCCCCCTTTTTCTTTTCGGATTATTTTGCTTACTATGCCCGCTGTTGTAGCATTATAAACTGTATTGTTACTCCTGCTCCCGTCAGGATAAATCTGACCCCTTCCCCTGTTCCCACCTACGTAGATAGGATATTTTAAGAAGTGAACGTCTTTCTTATTAGCGGGGTCGGGGGCAAGAATAGGAAAGGTTATTTCGGTATATTTCTGACCGGGGACGGGGCCTATGACAAGAATATTTTTTTTATTAGGGCGGTAGCTCTGAAAAGATAAATTACTTATCTTTTCTTTCATCTCAGGAGAAATACGATCGGTAGGAGCTAATTCAAAACCTTCCGGTAAAATAAGAACAGCTCCCACATTCAAACCCCCTCTTTTACCATTAGCAAGAACTTGTTTGAGTTGTATATCATAAGGAATTCGAACAACTGCTTCAAATACAGTATCTGGAAGTACCGCCTGCGGAACCTCAATATCCACGGGCTTGTTAGCTAAATGGCAATTGGCACATACAATACGCCCCGTTGCTTCTCGTGGATTTTCATAACCTTGCTGTGCAAAAATGGGATATGCTTTTGAAATATCCGGACGGATAATGATATATATTAGAAGCGATACGGAAATAGAACGAGTAATCTGTTCCTTTATCCAAGAAAAAGTGTTTCTATTTTCCATGGTCCAACGATTGATCCCAAAATTTCTACAATACAATAAGGGGGGTAAGTTGCTAGTATAGTTCCCTATCCACGATTCTGTTAGTTACTTAACCAATTTACTGGAATGAGATTTCCTGGAGAATAATATCGGACGAATCCCGAAGATGGGTAAAAGTAGAAAACGTAAGTACGATTTTCAATACTTTGTTTTTGTACAACTATAAAATAACAAGGGCTCCAATTTTATTAGATTAATATCAGTGGATCTTTTTTATCAGTCATTCATTGAATGATAAATAACTACAAGTGACGGAGATACTCGATTTAAATAACGAAAAATCAAATATTTAAAAGTTGTATCAAGAATGACTGGAAAGGTGGAAACCAGACCAGATAGAATTTGATCATTATGAACAAACCCAAAATCTTTGTAGACAGAGCCAATCATTAATTCCCAACCGTGGGGCGAATGAAATCCGATACATAAGTCAGTTACTAATAGAATAGAAAAAGCTTTGACTGTATCGCTTAAGTTATATAGGAATTTCTGGGACCACGAGTTAAGAATACCAAGTTCTTCATTACCAATGATAGAATACCCGCTTAGAATAATAAAACATATTATATTTGTCGAGAAGTGCAAAATAATCTGGATACGATCCTCATTGTGTATCTTAATTAGTTGGATCGTTTCTTGTTGAATTCCTATACGAAGCTTATGTAGACGTATCTCTGAATATTCTTCGATCAGTTCGTCGAAGACGAACAGTTCCTCCAATTCTATGAATTTTTCTAGAATATTTTTTTCTTGAATATCATTCAAACAAATTTCGGATTGACTAGTATGCCACCAACTCGTAACCCAATATTCCATACTTTTTTTAAATGAGAGAGAAAGACACCAGGGCAAAAATACTATAGATACAAGATATACCAGAGGTGGGAAGACTTTCCTGTTTGCCATTTTTTCCCCTGTGAATTGTTAATCAACCAACTCGATGCGTCCGTTTTATGTGATTAAATGTTTCTTTCATCTAGGAGTTCTATATTCTATACAAGGTATGATGAATCTAGTTTTTTTAGTATTTTTTGGTTAGTCTTTGAATCTAGAAAGAATAGAAAAATTGACTAAGAACCCACTTCGAATGAAGTTATTAAGTTAAATTTGAAACAACAGTTTCCTCTTGATAAATGACCCCCTTAATTCTTAATTAATGAATAGTAGTAAGATTTTGAGATGAAAGAACTTCTTTTTCTATCAAAATATCTACTATTTCAAAACAAAATTCCAAAATTCACAGATTAGTTATTGTCATTTTTGTGTTGGTCATTAAGTAACAAAAAAGGAAAAGGAAACCTCAAAAAAAAAAAGGGGGGGGGTTCATCTTTAGTTATGGTCTAGAAAAGGGGCGATTCTTCCGTTTTTATCTCCTGATGAAGGGAATCTACCAGTTCTCAAAATACTTCAATTGGTACACGCAAGAAATAGGCCAATTCAGTAGCTTTTTGTTCAATTTCACTTGGAGTCAAATTATCATCAATACGCGTTAAGGGGATGACCCCCCGCCCTCGGATGTCTATATAAAGAACACGACGAACAGAAAAACTCTCTTTAACTTCTATTCTAATGGACTGAATATCTTTTAGAAAGAATCGGCGTAATATGCGACGATTTTTTCCAGGGAATCCCCAACGAAAAATACACATTACGCCTTCCTTTCTATCGAATCGATCATAACCACTACCTATATTCCAGAAAATTGTGCACCACAAATAGGAACTAATAAAGAGACCCGCGAGTCCGTAGAAAGACATCACGATCCCTTGCGAAAAAAAAATGATTGGATGAGAAGGAAAAAAGGATATTAAATTTCGTCCAAGGTAACTGGACGTTCCAACCAAAAAGAATCCCAATGATCCTAAAAAAAGGATAACGGCCCAGCATAAATTACTTATTTTTCTAGACCCCACAATAAGTTCTATCCATATATGTTCTGATCGCCAACTCATACTCGATCCGATTGTATTTTATTGGAATTGAGAGACTACCTCAAATTAATTTGACTTTACTCTTTTTGTTTACGAAATAACTCTCATCAACTAGCACTAGTTTGATGTGAACCTTTACTTTAGGAATAAGTCATCAAATAAGTTAGAGCTGAAAACTAGCATACCTCATATAATCTCACTATACATCTAAAACACGAATCTTCCGTTGCCAATTTGATCTATCCAGCGGATCCTGACACGGGTAGAATTCATTGGCTATATTTCTTGTGTCAGCGGGCCTGGGGGGCCCCGTCCTTTATTTATGCTTATGTTTGCTCAGCGAAAATAGCATACACATATTATATCATATTTCACTAAATCGATATCTTTTTTATGATACAAATCTAAGTTTTGAAACAATTGTAAGGTATAGATTATAGATTCTATATTTCTATATATAGGGTCGCCTCGGATCTAAAGAATCTTGTTTTTTTGAACATGAAAAGATAAAGAAGCCATTGCAATTGCCGGAAATACTAGGCCTACTAAAGGCACAAAAATAGAGGGAAAGTTGAAAGTTGTCATAGAAATGGGTACCTCGATTTATTGATTTATTGTTTGTACCTGTTATGTTATTTATAAATTCAATATATCTTATAATAATTCTAATTTTATAAATTAGAAAAGAATGAAAATAATTAATTCAAATAAAGCTCACTATTATGGCTGTAATAACCCATTCAATGCTCAATTTCAATTATTATGACAACCCTAAATCGCGGTATCTATATACAAATATCTAAGTGAGTATCTAGAATAAGGGCAAGAAATATAGAACTAAGTATTGTATTTGTCTTTTCGTCTTCTTGTCTTCGAAGTTAAATTATATACGCAAAAGGCGAAGAAGAATTACGTTTCGGTTGCCTAAATGGGGAATTTCTTTTTTTTTTTTAGAGATTTTAATCAGAAAAGAAATAGATATAAGGGGGAGTTA